ATTTATCTAGGATATAATCCTATTTGATTCAGACCCTATTGTCAACATGCCACTATGAAGGTTGCAACCACCAAAACGGAATCAAAATAGAAAATGCATCTTCTAATTAGATTCGAATAGACCCGGGGGATCTTGCCATGGAGGCAAAAAATCTTGTTCTTCGCCCAGCGCAATCAATTGATTGCCTGAACTGGAAATAGGAACTGTCCGGTCCGTGTGGTGCCGAAAATTCAAGCTAATTGCTTGAGGCTCCGCCGGTGAATATGCAGAGACCCATTCCGGTTAATATTAACCGGGCCCATGTTTTTGTCCCCTAATTAACCGGAATTCCCGCTCATCTAGGTTGGCAAGTTCGGCTGCCAACACACAAAAGGAATCATAGCATTCCGTTTTGACACGTTTTTCCTGCTCTAGAAATCCATTTATTTAGCCATACTCGATCCGACAAAGACTGATTTACGACCCGGTCAAATCTTAACACCATAACTAATTCGTCTCTCAGCTTCGTTGTAACATCTCCAGCTTCGTATCGACTCAACTCTCTTTTGGTCTATATCACGCTCAATTTGTTTGAGCTGGTCGGGCAATGACTCGTATACGAATGTGGAAAATTGCCCTCTGAGCGGGGAATTCGAATACTGCGCGAAGAAGTCAGTATCACAAACCCTCCCAGACATGCCAACATTAGGACATTCTTGCAGTTTACCAGAAATTCAGAAATTAAGAAACCCAGTTCTTTAATGGAAAATAACTAGAAAGGAAGAGTTTTGCGCGGTGTAGAATTCTTGTAACGAAACTCATTATTATCTCTTTTTGTGGATGCATCCATTCCCGTAATTCCTTGGCCTCGAACCCAGAGGAAAGGATTCTATTTATATTACAATTAATATATTTACACCACGGGAATTTTGAATCAATCTAAATGATTATTTATTTATTTAGATTGATTCAAGATCTAATTCTTTACAACTTTTTTTTCAACTATAGAATCCAAGTTTGCAACCCAAAAAGGGTCGCAACCACCAAAACAGCCCCCGTTTTGGCTCGTCGGATCTTCTATATTCTAGTCCCTTGCACCGCTGGCTTCACCTTGCTCAATGAAGCGCTGCCGTGAAGGTCCCTCGATAGTCACGCGAAGAGGAGAGACCCTACGGTCTGGTACAAAAGGATCCCTTGAACTAGTCAGGCGAAGCAAAGAGACTTGACGGTCTGGTAGAATAGGGGCATAGGGCCCCTCTGAGAGGACAGAGGCTACTCCGACACTAAACTTTACCCATCCCCAGGTAGACACGGGGGATTCTAATTCCCGTATCGTTTTCGCTGTGAGTTCCAAGAGGGAGATATCTTGTGGCAAGCGATCAAGCGCTTCCCGTTTGAGTTGCAACCGAGATTCTCCATCTCTCCGCAGAAGCTGCTCGAGCTTGCTAAAAATAGTAAAAACGGAGTTTTCGTTCTCAACAAGAAAATTGAGCAGCGCGTAGAGAAAATGCGTCCTCAAGCGAACTTTATGATCAAGGTCTCTTTTTGATAAAAGAGTTCTGTATCTACCTGCGCTTGAGCATCCTCAATTTTGCTTCTGATCGACTCTCCCTCTTCTGGAGAAAAACGGGAAATATGGTTTTCAAAAGTTTTCCGTTTTTCTTCGTAGAGTTTTTTATCTTCGTTCAAGTCCCGCATTTTACGGGTTATAAGTTGCTTCTCCCTGTCCAGTGTTCGCATCGATTCTTCGTCTACCTTGAAGAGATAATAATCTATTACTGGTTTCAGTAATAGAAATAGATCATCCCCCCGAGGCATAGGATCTACCTGGGGCCAGCGTGCTCTGAGCATTTGAACAACGTGAGCCAATGCAAACGTCAGTTTTGCATATTGGTGTTGAGTCATTGTTAACTCAAGTTTTTTTTGATTCCAACTCGCTCAGTATGGCTTCCAGGCTGTCTACCTGGACCGAAGGATCTAAGTCTACCGCTTCGTTCGGAGCATTTAAACCGGGCGAATCCTCATCCGTCAACTCGTTCTCCCAATCGGGTATAATTTCTTCTTCCTCAGCCATAGAAGGAACTTCCAATGCGCGTCTTAAAAGTGCGAGTGAAACGTCCGGTTTTGCTTCGGTAATGTTATTTTTGGACGCAACCACGGGGGTAGGTTTTGGCATCGGCTGGACGTTATTTTTTCCCCCGAACCAATTAGTTACCCCCCAATAACTTGCTCCTACAAATATGATAAAGCCGCGCGTGAAATCGGTTACTCCTTTCCGTACTTTCTCTAAGAACTTGCGTATCATGTCTATTATCCTTTTTTTTTTGAGTTTCTCATTTATTTCTTTTGATTCTATTATTCCAGATTCAGCGTTTGGTTCGAATATCGGCCAAACCTGGAATTTTTGAATCTTCCCATAGCCATAGTTTATTTTTCGTTCGTTTAATTAATAATTAACCTGCAGTTCCTTACCCTCACGGTACCCTTTTTTTGAAATATCGTGAACAATTTTAGTAGGTTGGGCCCCCTGCTCGAGGAAATACAGAATAAAAGGGACATTCAAATAGGCTTGTCCCTGTTTCGGATCGTAAAAACCCACTTTCCCGAGATCCTGGCCTTCTCTGCGGGATCGAACATCAAGTGCCACGATTCGATAGACCGCGCATTGGGATAGATATAGATGCATAATGCCCCCCCTGGAAACGTAGAAGAGGTTTTCGCCTCGTACGGCTCAAGAAAGAATGATTTGAATTCTTTTGATTCCTTTTTTTTCCGTCCCGAAAAAGAAACACCATCCTTCCTCCTAACTCAAGTTGTATAAGCATTTATTGAGCCGTCTCAAACCTTTTTTGTTTGTCTCGTTTAGAATCGTCTTTTGGTTAAAACAATTAAAAAATGGCATTTTCTTGTTCCGGAGTCTCTTATCTTTGCTTTGAATCATTAGGTTTAGATATTACTTTGGTGATCTTGAATCGTTTCAAAATGGCAGCAACGTGTTTTTTGAGATTTCTTTCTAGCGAAGAATCATAATTGACGAAATAATTACAAAGTTTTCCCTAACTTATTTTATTGATTTACACTAACCATAGATCCCGCTTCCTGAGAAATGAATAAATAGTTTAAGTTTTGCTCGAGCTCCATCAGATACTATCCAGCAAAAACGGGTTTTGAGCAGGACAAACTATGTCGAGCCAAGAAACATTTTTCTTTCTATAAAAAATGGCGGATGGAAAATTCCACAAACGATCATGTCCTTCAAGTCACCCGCTGCTTTCTGCCACAACGTTTCAAACGAAGTTTTACCATAACATCTCTATCGCTCTTGTCCGAAACTCATTATGGAATTGATTCAATATGGAATCTTGAATAGTTATTGCCTCGCTCAAAACAATTAGGGCCAATATTTATACTTGAGACTTTTCTATATGAACCGGTCAGCATTTCAATAATATCAATCACTTTTTTTTTTAAGTGAAGCAGAAGATTCTAAAAGAGTCGAAAAAAAAAGTTTCGATTTAGAATCAAACTGCCCTGGGACGGAAGGATTCGAACCTTCGAATTTCGGGACCAAAACCCGTTGCCTTACCGCTTGGCCACGCCCCATTTAGGATTTTCTTTCCTAGTTAGAAAGAATACTACAATCGGGATTCGGTATTTGTCAATTTCCGCTCAAATCTCTATGAAATAGATTCGATTATTGCTAGGATTTAACACGTGTAGTTATTTAACACGTGTAGTAGAATCCAACAGAATTTATTGATCATTACATATAATTCAATTAAGATAATGTATGAAAGTATGATTCCTTCTACTCTCGTTTGAGCAGGGAAGGCTTTTTGATTGGGTGATTCAAAGAAAAATAAAGATTTTTGGTGTACCTTAATTACTTTACTTTATTTTTTCCTTCTATCATATCACTGAATCAAAATACAATTAAAGAAGGAAATATTTGTTATGCTGAATATCTTTAGTTTGATCTGTATCTGTCTTAATTCTGCCCTTCATTCAATTAGTTTTGTTTTCGCTAAATTGCCCGAGGCTTACGCTTTTTTGACTCCAATCGTAGATGTTATGCCAGTCATACCTGTGCTCTTTTTGCTCTTAGCCCTTGTTTGGCAAGCTGCTGTAAGTTTTCGCTGATATTTTTACTACTGTCTTACAATACAAACATTCCTCCATTTTTAGGAGAAAAAAGATTCTACTAATTGATAAGCTACGATCAGTCTTACATTAGGAACCCTCGATTCACACAGAGAAATTTCGGGACCGCCTATTCCTCATTCTTACCTTCTACTTCCAGTGACCGAGGCCCCTACTAGTATTAATTAAGGGTCCCCTACAATTACAATATATAGAGATGGGGCATGAAAGATAATTTTGGTGTTGGTGAAAGACTCTTATTACAAATGCATTTCTGAAAATGACTTTCTTTTGTAGAAATCACTTCATTTCTTGGTGTCAAACAAAATAGGATATACGGTCTAAAAATGGATAATCTATTCTCCCTTTTTTCCAAAAATGATCTTGGAGATTTTGTAATGCTTACTCTCAAACTCTTCGTTTACACAGTAGTGATATTCTTTGTTTCTCTCTTCATTTTCGGATTCCTATCTAATGATCCAGGACGTAATCCTGGGCGTGAGGAATAAAAAAGCCGGTTTTTTCCTTGCTCGATTTCCGAATTTTTTTATGATTTTCTCTATTCTAGACATTGAACTATGAACTATGATAAACTCAGAGAAAATGGTTCGGGTTTTTTATTTTGAAAGGCGAATATCAAGTCATCAGAGGAGACGGAAAGAGAGGGATTCGAACCCTCGGTACGAATAAGTCGTACAACAGATTAGCAATCCGCCGCTTTCGTCCACTCAGCCATCTCTCCCACTTGAAAAAGGAGAATTACCCTGGTATGATTATGCATGAAATAAAAAAAAAAGTCTTTAGAAAAAAAGGAAAGAAACTTTCGTTCGTTTGAAATATTTTTGGATCCCCCGGCCTGGCTAGGTACTGACCAGGTCAGG